CAGTAGAAAGACTCTCCTTTGATAAACTAGACAAAGATTGGCTTTATAAGAACAAACAAAGACAAAACAACTTAAATAACGAGTTTATAAAGAGAATTGAGGCTCTAGACGCGGGATTTCTTTTTCTAGATATACTCGACAAAAGGACTCGGGTTTGTATTGAGAAAATGAACGAAACCTGTCTCTGCCTACCAAAAAGGTATGATCCTTTGTTGAATGGGCCCTCTCGTGGAAGAATCAAAAAGTTTAGAAAAGTAATCGAGGATCCCGAAGAAAAGGAGAAAAGCGAAGAAAAGGAGAAAAGCGAAGAAAAGGAGAAAAGCGAAGAAAAGGAGAAAAGCGAAGAAAAGGAGAAAAGCGAAGAAAAGGAGAAAAGCGAAGAAAAGGCACCGAAAAGCAAAGAACAGGAGAAAAGGGAAGAAGAGGCACGTCTACGCGAAGAAGCACGTCTACGCGAAGAAGCACGTCTACGCGAAGAAGCACGTCTAAGCGAAGAAAGGGCACTTCTTCAATTGGGTGAATTTCGTGAAAAAGTCTACAATGTAATTAAATCTCGTAAATCTAGTGGAAGAAAAAAGAATGCAATGCAATCTCGTCGAAGAAAAAAGAATGCAATGCAATCTCGTGAAAAAGTCCAGAATGCAATGCAATCTCGTCGAAGAAAAAAAAATGGAACTACAAAATCTCGTGAAAGAATCGACGATGGAACTACAAAATCTCGTGAAAGAATCGACGATGAACCTACAGAATCTCAACTTAAGCAAATCCTTGCTCTAAATCAAATTCATGAGACCCTTTTGCCAGGTTTCATTTTCGAGTCCCCAAAATTTGAAGAGAGAATGTTCGCGATACTAAAAAGTAAAACACTAAAACTAAGAGCAGAGGGAAAATTATATTATAATCCTTTGGCAAAATTTTTTTCTAAGCCTTGGGAAAAAGGGGGGGGAGGCATTGATTGGAACCAGCGAAAACTAAAAAAGCTAAAGCAACTAAGGACTTATAAAGTGGGAGAAAGTGTGGGACGAGCGCACATCAGTCAACGCGTCCCTCGCTGGTCATACGTATTACTCCGCGAGGTCGCATACGACCTGGGCGAACCCTTTGTGACCAAGCGGGGAGATAATGAGTGCTTTGATATTATATCAGCACAATACAAATATGAAATTATTTTGAATCAGGATACTCAAAATTTACTTATCAAAAATCTTTCTAAAGATAGTAATAAGATTGATCCGGAGATTGCTAAAGAGATTAATGAGAAGGTTAAGAAGGATTTGATCAAGAGTGGGGGAGACCCTTATAGTATTGACTTTGAGAAAAGCCTTGCTCATGTTCACGTTGGCAGCCTCATCACCAATATCGAGTGGAAAACCGAGAATAAGGACGTGTGGAGGACCTCCTTGAGAGCGGTGCGCGACCAATTTTGGCATCAGGATGACATCAAAGGTGTTGCGAGCGTCCTAAGGCGTAAAAACGGAGTTGTTGTAAGACAGATTGAAATGTTTCCGCATTCCCCTCTTTTTTTGGGCTTCTTAAAAAGTACACTGTCTAGTTCTTTTAGGGTAGTGAAACCCCTTGTTTTGAAAATGCAAAATTTGCTGCATAGGTTTGGAATCAAAAAGGGGGACCTTTTCACTCTTAAGGGACCTAAGAAAGAACAGACAAAAACAAAAAGGAAGACAAAAAGGAAGATAGACGAAAAAAAAAGCAAAGCATTGAAAGAACGGAAAAAATTGAAAAGAATCAAAAAAGAGAAAATCGAACTAGACCCCGAAGAAGAGCTGTTCCGGATGGATGGAATAGATGCATGGAATGAGCTTTATTATGGGCTAGGAGTAAGAGGTATCGTATTAATTTTTAACTCCTATTTTAGAAGATATATTGCATTGCCTTTAGCGATAATAGCTAAAAATATTGGTCGTATCTTATTTTTGCAGCAGCCCGAGTGGGCTGAGGATAGAAAGGACTGGGAAAACGAGACTCATCTTTTATGCAACGATGACGGTTTTGCTATAGGCGTCATATCCATCAGCAACTTTCCGGAGGAGTGGTGGGAATACGGTCTTCAGGTCAAAGTTTTATGGCCTTTAGAGTTGAAACCTTGGCACACAGCGGATGATAGACAAAGGATAACCAACGATTATGCTTTTATAAGGTCTTTCTGGGGACTAGCTGACTATCCTTGGGGTGGTGCCCGACCCAACCGTTCCTTTTCCATTTTTTGGGGGCCCATTTTTAACGAACTAGGCAAAAAAAGTCAAAGATTAGCAGCAGAAAAATTGGAAGGGAGCGCCTTTCGACTTATAAGAAGCGTTTTCAACCAAAAAATAAAGAAAAATTTTGTTAGAGTTCTAGGAAACCCAAAAGAAAGCATAAAACGGCTTAAAGAAAGCATAAAACGGCTTAAAGAAAGGGTTCTAGTTCTAAAAAGCACAATTTTGAAAATAATAAAAAAAAATACAAGATTGAAAGGGCTAGGAGTAGATGAATCGAGTGAAACTCAAAAAGAAAAAGATTCTATAATCAGCAATGAGATAATTCATGAATCATTTAGTCAAATTCGATCTACAGCTTCTACAAATTCAGAAGAAAAAATACAAAATCTGATTAATAGAACAAGCACAATCAAAAATCAAATAGAAAGAATTACAAAAGAAAAAAAAAAAGTAACTCCAGGACTAAATAATAGTCCTAACAACAAAAAGCAAAATAATAATGTAGAATCACCAAAAAATATTTGGAAAATTGTAAAAAGAAGAAATGTTCGATTAATAAGTAAATGGAATTATTTTCAAAAAATTTTCATTGAAAAAATATACAAAATATACCTAGATATCTTTCTATGTATCATTAAGATTCCTAGAATCAATTTAACAAAAAATTTTTTTGAGAAAGACATTTCCAATACTGAAACAAATCAAAAAAGAATTACCTTTAGTTCGACTATAAAAAATATAAATAAGCGGAAGTCACAGATTGTTCCGAAATTTGCTTCCTTGCCAAATTTATCTTCCCTGTCACAAGCATATGTATTTTACAAATTATCACAAACCCTAGTTAGTGATAAGTTAAGATCTGTTCTTCAATATCGCGGAACGTCTTTTTTTCTTAAGACTGCAATAAAGGATTCTTTTGAAAGACAGGGAATATTTCATTCCGAATTAAAGCATAAGAAACTTCGAAATTTTGGAACGAATCCATGGAAAAACTGGTTAAGAGGTCAGTCTCAATACAATTTATCTAAGGTTCATTGGGAGCGAGTAGGCGCACAAACCTGGCGAAATAAAGTCAACCGACGCCATACGCCTCAAAATAACGATTTAAATAAAGGAGATTCATATGAAAAAGACCCATTACTTCATTCCAAAAAACAAGATGATTCTGAAGTATATTCATTAGTAAGAAATCAAAAAACTAAGTTTAAGAAAAACTATAAATATGATCTTTTAGCATATAAATACATTTCTTCTGAAACTAAGAAGGACTCCTCTATTTCTAAATTGCCATTACAAGTAAATAAGAGCCAAGAGATCGACTTATTTGATATACCAGAGGAGATTGTTTTCAAGACTTATTTCAAGGATTGTATACTAGACAAGAAGTTTCTAGACAAGCTTTATCGAGACAATACTTATCTACACAATTATCTAGACAATACTTATGTAGACAAGGATTATCACAAGGATTATCTAGACAAGAGTTTTCTAGACAAGGTTTATTTCAAGGATTCTCTAGACCAGCTTTATCTAGAAAAGGATTATTACAAGGATTATCTAGACGAGGTTTATCTAGACAAGAATTCTCTAGACAATTATCTAGACAAGGTTTATATGTCTCTGAAAAAAATGCGAAAGAAAAAACCTGAAAGAAAATATATGGACTTTGATTGGAAGTTTTTCGAAAAATATCTAGTCAATTTGGAGGCTGGGAAAAAGATCGACCCTAACCATAATACAAATACTAAGATTGAGACTAAGAATTCTAAAATAATTGAGAATGAGAATTCTGAAATAATTGAGAATGAGAATAGAGGTCTTATTTATGATATCGTTCCAAAAATGCTCTTGGATCCAGAAATCGAAAAGGATCCAGAACTCAAAGAAGATCCAGAACTCAAAGAAAATCCAGAAATCAAAGAAGACAAAAAAAGCTTTTTTAATTGGATGGGAATGAATGAAGAAATCTTAAAGGCACCCAGAGCGAATTCGAATGAGGAAGATTCGAATCAGGAAGATTGGTTCTTCCCAGAATTTCTGCTACGTAAGAGGACATATCAAATGAACCCGTGGCTTAGACCTATGAAGTTACTTCTTTTAAATTTCAAAGGAAAAGAAGAAGAAGTTAGTCAAGGAAAAGCAAATGTTAGTCAAGGAAAAGCAACTAAAGGAAAAGCAAATGTTAGTCAAAACATCGAAGACATCGACATCGAAGACATCCAAGAAGTTATTAGAGAAGATTATGAAAAAGGGTTCAGTAAAAAAAAAACACAATACCGGAGTGACTCGCCGAGGCTAGTAGATTTCGTTGACCTTCAAGCGAAGTATTTGGGTTTTAGCATCCACACCGAGCGACTAGTTGAGGAGGATATGCTCGAGCGGCTGAGCTTAATGCAGATGGTGGGTAACACAAAAGGGCGTTTACAAAGTAAACGAAGGCTTTTAGCCTATTTGAAAATGGGAGATCTGCCGCTAGACAGAATTGTCAGTCATTATTCGAAGGAGTCTACTCTGTTTAGCTGGGCGGAATTTGGTTTGATGAAGTTCCAACCCCTATTAACTTCGTCTATAAAAGATCTGGAAGAATTTATTATGTATCAAGCCATAGGTATTTCATTAGTTCATAAGAGTAAGCAACAAACTAATCAAAGATACGGAAAACAAAAAGATGTTGATAAGGATCATTTTGATTTGCTTGTTCCTGAAATGATTTTATCGTCTAGACGGCGTAGAGAATTGAGAATTCTCAATTCTTTAAATTTGAATTTCAAGAATAGGAATGGT